AATTTTTGAAATCAAAAATGAATATTTGTGAACAATGTGGATATCATTTGAAAATGAGTAGTTCGGATAGAATTGAACTTTTGATCGATCCGGGTACTTGGGATCCTATGGATGAAGACATGGTCTCTCTGGATCCCATTGAATTTCATTCGGAGGAGGAGCCTTATAAAGATCGTATTGATTCTTATCAAAGAAAGACAGGATTAACCGAGGCTGTTCAAACAGGCATAGGCCAACTAAACGGCATTCCCGTAGCAATTGGGGTTATGGATTTTCAGTTTATGGGGGGTAGTATGGGATCCGTAGTCGGAGAGAAAATCACCCGTTTGATTGAACACGCTGCCAATCAAATTTTACCTCTTATTATAGTGTGTGCTTCTGGGGGGGCGCGCATGCAGGAAGGAAGTTTGAGCTTGATGCAAATGGCTAAAATATCGTCTGCTTTATATGATTATCAATTAAATAAAAAATTATTTTATGTATCAATCCTTACATCTCCGACAACTGGTGGAGTGACAGCTAGTTTTGGTATGTTGGGGGATATCATTATTGCCGAACCCAATGCCTACATTGCATTTGCAGGTAAAAGAGTAATTGAACAAACATTGAATAAAACAGTACCCGAAGGTTCACAAGCAGCTGAATACTTATTCCAGAAGGGTTTATTCGACCTAATTGTACCACGTAATCTTTTAAAAAGCGTTCTGAGTGAGTTATTTAAGCTCCACGCCTTTTTTCCTTTGAATCAAAAGTCAAGCAAAATCAAGTAGAGCACTAAGTTCAATTATTTTATGTTTGTAGGTAGTTAGTTTATCGGAATCAAAGTAAATAAGATAATAATGGCCTTTTCTGTGGTGATAGAAGATTAAATTGTAAAAAGAATCAAAACTAAAGTTGAGGATAACTCTTTTTTTGACCTATATTCCTGATTACGAATCAAGAAGCCTTTATCACCATCACCAAGAGTGAGTTCTTCCTTTCGTGAAATTAGGAAAATAAAACGAATTTCTTCTTGTCTTAGGTATATAATTTGAAATTTAAATATAGATAATAGAGTTTTGTATCTTTCTCTATCTCCCGAAAAACCATTTTATCTAAAAATTCATGTTGGGTCGGATTCGACCGAATCTTTCGATAATCTGTAAAAAACTCTTTATCTATTTTTAGAAAATTAGAAGACAAGAACAAAAGACAAAGAAATGAAGAAAAATAATAAAGTTTATTATCATACATATCTTTCTCATGTAGGAGATAAATAAGTCCATTTATTTAGTTCTACAGTTCTACATTCTTTGCACTTATTCTTATTATACGTACTCAGTCAGATTTAGATATATAGATACTTAGATCTATACTAAGAATTTCAAATTCTTCAAATTCTATTAATAATAAATATTATCTAATTAGAATTCAAATTCTTAATTTAATTATAATTATTACAAGATATCTTTATTTATATAATAACATAATAACAGATACAAATAGTAAATCGAGGTACCCCTTCTATGACAAATTTGAACCTTCCATCTATTTTTGTGCCGTTAGTAGGCCTAGTCTTTCCGGCAATTGCAATGGCTTCTTTATTTCTTCATGTTCAAAAAAACAAGATTGTTTAGATCCGCTGGGACCCAATCGCATCCATTTTTTGAAAACGGGGACTTGTATCATAACACGGATATCTATTTATTGGAATATAGTATAACATGTGATTTCCACCGAACATAAAGGAAAAAACTCTTATGCCCGCAGAAACATGATATATGGATATATCAATTCTAGCAATTTTCAAATAGATCAGGATCTCTGGATGGCTGAAATGTAGTCGGTGAATCTCTATGTATATCGATATGTATAGTGGGATCGTATTAAATAAAGAGTATGGTATTATTTTAGATTTAACCAATTTGATGAATTACTCCTAAAGGTTGACATCAAACTAGTGCTAGTTCACCTCAAACTAGTGCTAGTTGATGAGAGTTACTTCGGAAACAAAAAAGTAAAGTCAAATTTCTCTGGGGTATTATCTCAATTCCAATAAAATGCAATCGGGTAAAGTATGACTTGGCGATCAGAACATATATGGATAGAACTTATAACGGGGTCTCGAAAAATAAGTAATTTCTGCTGGGCCTTTATCCTTTTTTTAGGTTCATTAGGCTTCTTATTAGTTGGAACTTCCAGTTATCTTGGTAGAAATTTGCTATCTTTTTTTCCGCCTCAGCAAATCATTTTTTTTCCACAAGGAATCGTGATGTCTTTCTACGGAATTGCGGGTCTCTTTATTAGCTCTTATTTGTGGTGCACAATTTCCTGGAATGTAGGTAGTGGTTATGATCGATTCGATAGAAAGGAAGGAATAGTCTGTATTTTTCGTTGGGGATTTCCGGGAAAAAATCGTCGCATATTCCTCCGATTCCTTATAAAAGATATTCAGTCCGTTAGAATAGAAGTTAAAGAGGGTATTTATGCTCGTCGTGTTCTTTATATGGACATCCGAGGC